CTTCCTATTAATCTGGAAGTTCTTCTCAGATACAAGGAAATGATTCAGTTCTATAGCTAAAGATCGTAGTTCTCGAACGAGCAATCGAAAAGATTCTGGAGCATCTTCTGGGTTAGATACTCTTCCTCCAATGATCGTAGCACCAAGTACTTCTTGACGAGCTCTAATATGATCAGATTTATAAGTAAGCATCTCTTGTAAAATATGAGCAACACCAAATCCCTCTAAAGCCCAAACTTCCATTTCTCCTACTCGTTGTCCCCCTTGTTTTGCCCTTCCTCTAAGGGGTTGTTGTGTAACAAGTGCGTAATGCCCACTAGAACGTCCATGGATTTTATCATCAACTTGATGAATTAATTTTAAAATATAGGACTTTCCTATTAAGACAGGTTGTTCAAAAGGATTTCCTGTTCTTCCATCAAATATTCTGCTTTTTCCCGGATATTCCGGTTCAAATACCCATGGATTTTTTGTTTGCTTACTGGCTTCATATAATTCAGAAAACACTAGCTTTCTCGAAGCCTCTTGCTCATATCTCTCATCAAAAGATGCTATTCTATAATGTCTTTTTAACAGATCCCCCGCTAACCCGAGCGAACATTCAAATATCTGTCCCACATTCATTCGTGATGGTACTCCTAATGGGTTGAAGACCATATCAACAGGTGTTCCATCTTGCAAATAAGGCATATCTTGTCTAGGCAAAATTTTGGAAATGATACCTTTATTCCCATGTCTTCCAGCTACTTTATCACCTACTTTGATTTCACGTTTCTGTGAAATATATACACGAATCATTTCTAAATTATAACAGGAACCCCCCTTTTTCCGGATCCATCTCACATCAATAACGCGCCCTCTTCCGCCTGTAGGTAGTTTTAGAGAAGTTTCTTTTGCAGTGGATACCTGAATTCCAAGAATGGCTCTTAATAATCTATCCTCTGGAGCATACGAGGATTCGTTTGCCGTCTGAGGCCTTAATTTTCCTACTAAAATATCACCTGTTTCTACCCAAGATCCCAGCATCACAACTCCATTTCTGTCTAAATTGCGGAGTAAATGAGCCTCTAGATGTGGTATTTCCCTAGTGATTCTTTCAGGTCCTTGGCTTGTCATATGAGTCTTTATTTCATATTTCCGGATGTGAAAAGAAGTATAAATATCTTCATATACCAAACGTTCGCTAATTAGTACTGCATCTTCAAAATTGTAACCTTCCCATGGCATATAAGCTACTAATACATTTTTTCCTAAAGCGAGTTCCCCAGCAACTGTAGCCGCACCATCTGCTAAAATTTGTCCCTTTTTAATGCATTTACCTCGCGAAACCTGAGGTTTTTGATGCATACAAGTATTTTTGTTGGAACGTTGACAGATAACTAATGGAATACTTATAGTAGTGTCTCCATTACTTGCAAAAAGAATCTTGTCAGGATCAGTATAAATGATCTTTCCCTCGTGTTCGGCTATAGCGGAAACCCCCGAATCTAGAGCCGTTTGACGTTCCAGTCCAGTTCCAACAATGCACCTCTCGGACTGAGAAAGCGGAACTGCTTGGCGCTGCATATTAGAACTCATTAAAGCCCGATTCGCATCATTATGCTCGATAAAAGGAATGAGAGAAGCTCCAATAGAAAAATATTGGAAGGGAAAAATACTTCTAAGATGAATCTGTTCCCATGCAATAGTCAGGAACTCTTGACGGTATCGAGCTGGAACAACCTGTTCTTCCTGAATACTCTGATTCAAGGCCAAAGAATTTCCAGCTGCTACCCTATAATATTCATCTCTATTTGGTGATAAATAAACTATCTGTGCCTCTTTTTTTGATCTTTCAGATATTTCATAAAACGGACTCTTTATGGATCCCCAATGGCCAATCCTCACATGAATGGCTAAGGATCCAATAAGTCCAACATTGATTCCTTCGGACGTGTCAATTGGACAAATACGTCCATAGTGGCTAGGATGAATATCTCGTATCCGAAAACTAGCAGTTTTCCCCGTCAATCCTCCAGGACCCAAATAACTCAATTTTCGCCCATGAACAATTTGTGTCAATGGATTAGTTCGATCCAAAACTTGAGATAAAGGATGTAGGCCAAAAAACGATTCATAAGTGGTTGTTAATGAAGTTGAAGTTACCAAATTTTGAGGAGTCGGTATCAATTTATGACGAATTGCTCCAGATATAGTTCCTCGAACTGCGTTTTCTAAACGAACAAGAGCCAGTCCAAATTGATCCTGTAGCAAGTCCGCTATAGAACGAATACGCTTATTTTTCAAGTGATTCATATCATCAAGTGTACCCATTCCAAATTTCATTCCGATCAAATGATCCACAGCAGCCAATACATCTCGTGGTAACAAAAATGTATTGTTCTGAGGTATATCAAGATTCAGTCGACGATTCATATTTCGTCGACCAATCCTTCCTAATTCACATCTTTGTTGAAAAAATTTCTTTTGTAATTCCTTACATAAGGACTCAGAAAATATCGGATCCCCGCCTACACAAGCAAATTGTTGATAAAATTCCAAAATAGCACTTTCTTTTGACCCAATCTTTTTTTTCTCCTTATCATTCAGGAAAGACAAGAAAATTTCAGGGTAACAAACATTATCCAGAATTTCTCTTAGATTCGAACCCATAGCCGATGATAGAACTAGAATAGATATTTTTTGTTTCCTACTCACACGGGCCCATATCCTTGATTTTCTATCAATCTCTAATTCTGATCTCCCCCCCCAATCTGATATTATGGTACTGGTATAGACAGAAATTCCGTTATGGTCCAATTCTGAACGGTAGTAAATACCAGGACTTTGCAATATTTGATTGATCACAATTCTGTATATTCCATTTATTATAAAGGTTCCCAGGGAATTCATTATTGGAATGTTTCCAATAAAAATTGTTTCTTCTTGCATATCTCTACCGGTTTTCCAAATTAATCCCGCGGGTACATATAATTCAGAAGAATATGTGAGTGATTCATACACAGCATTTCTTTCGTTTATCGAGGGTTCTACCAATTGATATCTTTCCACAAATAATTTAAATTCAATTTCTTGATCTGTGTCTTCAATTTTCGGAAACTTATGAAATTCTTCCGTCAAGCCCTCATTAATAAACCTACAAAATCCCTCAAATTGGATCTGACTAAATCCAGGTATTGTGGACATTCCCTCATTTCCATCATCCCAGAGCATCTTAATTTAAAAGTTTCCACTTTATCGAAAAATCCCATTATTAGCTCACTATTTATCGATCCATATGGATCGATTTCGCAATGATGGAATGTATATTCCGTTTACTGAATCACATAAAATTTTAGACAACCCTACTTCATACGTATGAGAACGGAAATGAGACAGAGGAATGAAGAGCATTTTCGACGCAAGTTCGAATTTGCGACAGGTACAAATGGAAATGAATTTATAAAATAAAACATTCCCAGAAAAATTCCGTTACTTACACTTATGGAGTCTTATATAGAATATAAAAATTCATCCAACTTCTACCTATTATTATGATAATACGATTAGATTGATTGGGTACCAAAAAAATAAATGGATTCAGAATGAAATCGAATCTCTATGAATGAGATAAAGAAAGTCAGTAGTAATATGGGTTTCCCTTTAGTTAAAGTCAATTTTATTTCATGTTGAAAAAATTTTTCGGATTTTTTTACTTTAACTATATAACCATATATAAATATAATTTTATTTTTACTATATTTTTACTATATATATAATATATGGATTTATGGAATATGATTGAATTGCATAATAGGAATAATATTTACTAAATAAAGTATATGCCGGTATAGCTATCCACCTATCCACATATCTCATCTTTTTTTTATAGCAATTTTGTTTTGTTTGTGGTAACAGAAGTCAGGTCACACTATATCATAATTTCCACTTTTTCCATTCTATGTATAGAAAACGAAAAAAAAAAAAGCACGACGATTCCCTATAAGGATATGGGATATGTACATAAAAAGGACCCGTCCCGGTATATGTGTAACAATTTTTGTTTTTGGGGTATGGGTTTACATATACACATATCATATATTGTTATATTTGAATTGATTTGTTATGCCAGTAAGGAAAGGCAACAATTTGAGATAAAAATGGAAGAACTTTTCACTAATTCAAAAAAAAAAATAGTTAATGGTTCCAATTTGCACTAAATTTTTCAGTCTGTGACCGAAAATCCATTTTTTACCTTCTCAATGGAAAGAGAAGGGGAGTTTTTAAGGGGTGTGATAACCAATCGAAGAGAATAATCTAAATTTGATTGGATCAAAAAAAGAAAAGAATTAGTAATAGAATCTTAGTAAAAGAATATGGATGAATACTCTTTTTTTACCTATTTTAGATTTGGATCGGATTTGGCGACATGGCCAAGTGGTAAGGCAGGGGACTGCAAATCCTTTATCCCCAGTTCAAATCTGGGTGTCGCCTGATCAACAAAAAACAAACGGGGGATTTCTTATTCTACTGATTTAATTCGAAGAATTTTGTCCCCGAAGCCGGAGAAGTATAAGCCTATCGATAGTTTTTTTTTTTCTCAAAATCTGGTACTTGGGTGTGGCTCAAACCGATACAAATAGGAATGAAGTGAGTCTTACTTAGTAATATGATTGACTCTCACTATTTTTTTTTTCAAAAAAAAAAATAGTGAGAGTCAATTCTGGGATTCACAACAACGAAAATCAGAGGTCGAAAGTATCCAAAGGTTCCTAAAAGACAATCCATTTTTCTCCTAGGATTGAAGAAGAGATTGTACGAAAGAGTATCAAGAATTCCTAATTATTTTTGACTACCACTACTAAAATTGTGTCTACTGACTCCATCTGGAATTAGATTGGATAGGCTGATGGGAAATCCATTTATAAGTTGTGGAAAGTATTTAAGAAACTTTGTATCCAGACTCACGAGGGTCTCTGAGTAATCAGACATTCAATCAGGATAGTCGGTCAACTCTTATTTTCATTTTTATAGAGTAAAAGTAAAAGTCGAAAAAAAAGGGGGGGTAACAAACAATAGGTCTTAGTATTCCCACATGTTTCATTTCATTAGGATAGAAGTATTCCTTTGCTATCCAATTTTCCAAGAAAAGGTATGTGTATCATATCTGTACTTAATCTTAATACTTATACTTCCAAATTCTACCAGATAGAATTTTGTTACAAGTAGATTCATTGGATTGGTTCATTAAAAGCCTTAAGTCAGAATTATATTTTGACTCTGCGCCATTAATTCCACTATGATTATTGATCAATAATTAAATAATTTCTTCATAGAGATAGGAGACAAAATTCATATGGATATAGTAAGTCTCGCTTGGGCTGCTTTAATGGTAGTCTTTACATTTTCCCTCTCACTTGTAGTATGGGGAAGGAGTGGACTTTAGGGGGACTACTCGTTGAGTAATTTAATTGTATGAATTGTTTAATTGAGCGTTTTGCGAAGCTTTTTCTTTTTTAAGAATGTCTCTGTTTAAAAATTATACTGAAATATAGTAATGAATAAGAGAATACAATAATGAATAATAACCATTCGATCAAACAATGAATGATTACTTTACTATAAGTTCTATTTCGAAACTCAAATCTACGCATGATAGGAAAATTTTTTCAACCAGATTCTTCCTAAACATTCTATTTTAATAAACCAGTTCTTACCAGAATTAGGGATATTACAATGAGCAAAAACCAGAAATGGGTTTTTTCTTTTTTTCTTTATTTGTATTTGTTTCCCTCTTTTTTTACTTTTACTGTTCTAAGAGAACAGAAAGTCGTTCCGCTAATCTAATTAGATTATGGCAATACATACTTTCTATTGGAAGTGACTAGTTGTTGTCCAAACCAAATAAAAGAGGTTCTACACATAAGAAGATTAGATCCTTCTTTCGTTGCGCGATTCACGTATCGTGTATTTCACCTTTCTTTTAGACTCCTCTCCATTTTTTATGCTTAAGACATGAGATGAGTCAAAAAAAAAAAGCATAAAAAAATGGAGAGGAGTCTACTCTATTAACCTATTCCCTTTTACAAATCTGAATAAATTATCATAGAATAGAACTCCGCAGATCATGTTTTCTTTTCTGTTAATGGATCAAGCAATAGCTTATTGGGGTGGGAAATCTAAAAAAAGAAAAAGATTCTTTGGTTTCGTTTTCTTTTCTCTTTTTTTATTTACTTTTTTATTTAATTTGAAATTTCTAATAGATTAGTATATGCCCATATTATTCTTGTTCCATTGATTCTTTTGATGGATCTCAGGATCCATCCTATATAAATAAATTCTAAAATAGGTTAAGAATTAGAACAGTTGGCCTTCGATTATTTTGGATCGATCGAAATACACACAGGTAAATGTAGCCAAAAAAAAGAATTGGGCTGCTATTTTGATGTACTATTTAGATATACATCTAATCTATGTACATATTGATCTAGATATGGGCTTTTTTTATAGGAAAAAGTCGATATCTAGATCAATATATAATACAACTCTCTATGAAAATAATGAATATGATAATATATACTATATAATAGTGGATAACTATACCATACTATCTAGGCTTAGATAGTACTATCTCAGATACTTATTATCTCAGATACTTATGATTCCAGCCAGATCATTTCTTTCGTTTAAGACTTGAAGTTTGAATCCCTTTCTTCAATCATTGATGAGAACTAATAATTAAAGTTTCAATCAAATTAGTCATTTTGACTGACTGTTTTTACGTAGATGATAAGTAAAAAAGCAGTAGGAACTAGAATGAACAGTGCAGTAGCAATAAATGCGAGAATATTTACTTCCATAATCTCATTGTTTTTTTACTTCGCAATAACTCGGGATCTAATCCCATAGAGATGAGAAATTGGATTCCTGTAAATTCAATGGGATGAATTGCATTCTGATGATACTGAATCGGATCAGTATTATGAATAACAATATATGATCTATCAAATAAATTCATCGTCGAGAATTGAATAGTATAACATATTTATCTATACTAAATCTGAAAAAAGGATTCTTTATTGGATCAGGAATCCAATTGAATTTACATCCTTTTCCACTTTTTCTTTTCTATAAATAACCCAACCTTTTAGTCTTCCTTATATATTCATATTCCTCCTTCGTTATATTATACTTATACATACAATTATGAGTACATACAATTATGAGGTATTATATGACTGGTATGGTATTCTATGGATGACACACAGATCAAAAGAAAAGAGTAGGAGTGAGATGGAAAAAGGACGAGTTAAGTATAAAAAATCTAATATAATTCCAATGAATTTAATAAAAAGGAGTGTTACTCGTTCTCCTCTTTTATTTTATTAGTATTTTTTTCTTCAATTGGGACTGGAAGGCATACATAAAAAATGGAGTGTGCAATTTAGTTTATTTGAATGAAAATGAGATAGATTGTTTCCAATTAGTCATTAAGGATACCCCTCCACCCCAAAAAAAGTTGGAGCTCAAAGGGGTTTTCATTTACCCCGACAAGTACTCTGTTGAGGAACTTATGTTAAGTTCGTTGTGTCTCGTACAATAAACGAGTACAATTTGCATATGTACTCCGGTAAAAAGGAGTACTCTTTTCTTTTCTATTTTATTCATCAAGAATATTGAAAAAACAAAAGTGAACGAGTATCTCTTAAAAAAAAAGTAGTAAAGTAAATATAAGAATACTACCCGAATCTAACTATTATGTTATGTCTCTCTCTTATCAATCGGCACTAATGAAATAAATGGAAATTCCCGTATTTGTCTAATGATAAATACGAAATAAAAACAAAAGAAATCGGGATCCCGCTGGGTATTAGATCTTGCTCCCTGTTTCTTTTTTCACGTTAAATAAATGGATAAATTTATTTAACGGATCGGATCCTAGTTCGGGACTGACGGGGCTCGAACCCGCAGCTTCCGCCTTGACAGGGCGGTGCTCTGACCAATTGAACTACAATCCCAGCGAGGTGTATGGTACACATATTCTTAATGGTTTTATTCTTAATGGTTTTTTAAAACCATTTTTTTTCTTCGTCGTGTTGTAAGAGAGACATGAATGATATACTAACTGATGTTATATACACATAGATATGGACTATACTGAAAGTAACACGGAGATATGGACTATACTGAAAGTAACACGGAGATATGGACTATACTGAAAGTAACACAGATTACTAGTAACCCATGTTTTTTTATTGCCAAAAATGGATAATCAACCTTTCAATGAGAAAAAAAAAACTATTTTTCTTTTCATAATCTTTGATTAAGTATTATCAATCTAGAGTCTTAGAAAGATCAGAATGAATCAGAAAAACATCGATACATAAGAAAAAATGCTTGATCCGTAAAAGAGAAGGATTCCATTTTTATGTAGGACAAATTTATTATATCATTGGTTATATCATATCATATTTATTTTTTTTATGGAGCGGCGAATTTTTGGGCCGAGCTGGATTTGAACCAGCGTAGACATATCGCCAACGAATTTACAGTCCGTCCCCATTAACCGCTCGGGCATCGACCCAGGAAGAATTCATTTGAGGCTTATGGATAGTCCATGATCAACTTCCTTTCGTAGTACCCCCAGGGGAAGTCGAATCCCCGCTGCCTCCTTGAAAGAGAGATGTCCTGAACCACTAGACGATAGGGGCATATCTGCCCGACTGTCATTATACTATGATGATAGTATGTATAGTTTTTTGGAATTGTCAATATAATCTAATGATATGACTAGGTCCGAACATTCTTTTCTACTTTTGTGTTATGATTCCATAGAATTTTGGATTGGATGGGAATAAATGAACCGTACAATTTTCATTTTTTTTTTTATTATATTTTTATTATTTAATTTTTTAATTTATTATATTATTTAATTTATTATTATAATATAGCGAATATAGCGAAAAGGGGGTATAGGATTATGTCCGTTCAGGCAGTGATTGGTCCAGCATAACAGAAAAGGGTGTAAAAACCCACTTAATTTATTTTCTTCTTCACTCATTAATTTGAACTTCAAACTCGTTGCTTCCTTCATTGTTCAGATAAAATGGGCCATACATATCACTATCTCACATTAAGTCAGAAAATTCAAAAACGATAGAAATTCTCTTTTTTACTTTTTTATAAAAAATTTGGTTCAGGGTACGAATACCTTCATCATATAATTCAATAAAATCTATTGAATCTATGTCAGTGTCAGATTGGTACATGTATCAATTGAGTAAATCCCGTTTTGATTGGTCAGTAAAAGGAAACAAGCGGGGTGTCGGTCTTGAAACAATTCATTGCATTATTAAAATAAAATTGACCTGCTTCACTTTTTGAGGGTAAATCGAATTGATCCTTTACTTTATAAATATAAATAAAACCCCCATATATATATGATATGTACATAATATATACATATATTATTTATATTTGTATTTGTTTGCAGTATGCAGTGCAGTAAACTCATAATGAAAATGGCTATAATTCATGAATTGAATACAAAGGGCCCTTTTAACTCAGTGGTAGAGTAACGCCATGGTAAGGCGTAAGTCATCGGTTCAAATCTGATAAGGGGCTTTTTCCACTAAACTAAAGTTTGAGTCTTTGTTTTCGGTGTAGAATAGAGATACTCTTTTTATTTGTAAAAAGCAAAAGGTAACCACCATTATAATGATTTTTTATTATTACGAGTTATAGTTAGAAAGTTTATTAAAAAGTGAAACATTATTAATTATTAATTCATTATTATTTAGTTAGTATAAGTATAAATAGTAATGAATAATTGTAGTTAGTAGAACTAGTCTACCCTGTCCTGTAATGAGAGAGTAGTTTTTTTTCATGTTTAATTATTCAAATTGTTGTTTGTTGACAGGAATATTATAGAATATTTTAGATGTCCAATTATTATTATGAAATGCCCAATCACTATTATGAATTACCAAACCAAAGTATTCTTACTTCTCCATTGTTCTTA